TGAAATTCCAATGACCGTTGGATATGATTCGATCAGGTCCTGAATAATCAAGAACCCCCCCCTTTTTACCGTAAGGATTCGAACTAAACAATTTGTGTCTCACTTGATCATTAGTCACGGAGAGGTCAGAAATAGATCTCCGTTCAACAGAATGAACATTCATTTGATCTTGATCCTTGTGGAGCGAAAAAGGCACTATACTGGATCTGCACAGAGATCCTGATAATATCCATAAATGACTTGTTTTGGGTAAGAGATGAACATTACCATATTTATATTCAGGTGCATGGTACACATCGGTACTCCAGTGCATTTCTCCCTCTGAGTCAGAATAAATATGTTTTCGAACTTTCTCTTTAACTTTATTAAAATTGAAAGTGGATGTTCCAGCGCGAATCTCAGCAATCACTTGTTCTGATTCTACATATTGATCATTTTGAACTAAAAGAAAACTTTTGGGTGGAATATTCACATTATGTAGAATATCGTGACTCTCAATAGTTACATACAGGTCTATATAACATAGAAAAGCAGGATGCCCATGACGTGTACGTGTGGGATGAACCAAATCCTCATTGAATTTTATTTTTCCCTTAAAAGGAGCTCGTACATGTTCTGCAGTACCACCTGTGAATACTCCACCGGTATGAAAGGTTCTTAATGTTAGTTGAGTCCCCGGTTCGCCGATTGATTGACCCGCAATAATACCTACTGCTTCTCCTAATTCGACCAGGTCGCCATGAGTGGGACTCTGACCATAACATAATCGACAGATCCAAGATATACTCCTGCAAAGAAAGGGGGTTCGAATATATATTGGTTGTGTTCGAAAGGTTATGAATCGAGTGACAAGTCCAACCCCAATATCTTTATTTTGAGCGGCAATGCAACGTAGGCCCATATATATATTGTATGCTAATACACGACCAATTAGTGTTTGGACCCAAATTCTTTCCGTCATCCCATTTCTAGGACTCACGGAAATGCCTCGGGTAGTGCCACAATCTGTTCTACGTACAACAATGTGTTGAACTACTTCAACAAGTCTACGCGTGAGGTATCCAGCATCTGATGTTCGTACAGCAGTATCCACAACTCCTTTGCGGGCTCCGTAGCAGGAAATGATATATTCCGTTAAAGAAAGTCCTTCGCGTAAATTGCTTTGAATCGGTAAATCAATCATTTGTCCTTGGGGATCCGACATTAATCCTCTCATACCTACTAATTGGTGTACCTGAGATGCATTTCCTCTAGCTCCCGAAAAGGACATTATATGGACTGAATTAGAAGGATCAGTCATCCTAAAATTAGGATGCATTTCTTGTCTCAAATATTCACTTGTAGCATACCATATCTCAATGGATTGGCGTAATTTTTCTACTGTGTGTACATTCCCATAATGATGGTGCTTTTCTAAAATGAAACTTTGTTGTTCAGCATCTTGGACTAGCCACCCCTTAGAAGGTACTGTTAAAAGATCATCAATTCCTAATGAAATGGATGTAGCAGTGGCTTGCTGGAAACCCAGAGTCTTTACTTGATCCAGGGTGTGCGATGTATATGCCATTCCGAAGTGATCTATTAATCTGCTAATAAGTCGTTTCATGGCAGACCCATCTATCGCTTTATTGTAAAAGAACAGATCAGCCCATTCTGCCATAAGTACTTCTCTATTCCGCTGAGTAGGATTCGCCAATGGGTTTGAGTCAGTGATTCGAAGACCTCCTTTACTGGATCTCGATTCATGTAGAAATTAAGGAATTATGATTCCAGTTGAACCGGAGAGATCAAAATTCCCGCGGTATTACATAATTCCTTAGCTTAGGTACCGTATGAGTAGGCCTGACAAAACCCCTGTATGGCTTCTTCTATTTCTCGAGAAAAAGAAATATGACCAACAGTGGTTCGGGTGTATATACAAAGGGTTTGTTTTTTTATACGTCTTACTATTAGATAGTGCCCATAAATTTCATGATAGGTACCCAAAGATTCATATTGAACTTCGACAGGAACTTCTCTTGAGGCAATGACACGTTGATCTAGTCGCCACCGAAGCCACAAAGGACTATCTAAATTGATTCGTTTCTGCTGATAAACTATAAGTACATCATAGGAACTACAAAAATAGGGCTCTTTCTCTTTCGTAGTATATTTATACTTATAATCATTAACTGTTTCATTTTGATAGTTTATGCGATTCCATGGATTATACCTATTTGCACAAATACCTCGACGATTCCCGATCGTTAATACATAGAGTCCAATAAGCATATCTTGGGTTGGTACCGAAATGGGATCTCCAATAGCCGGAGAAAAGAGATTCATATGAGAAAACATAAGTAAACGAGCCTCCGCTTGCGCTTCCAAAGATAAAGGTACATGAACAGCCATTTGATCCCCATCAAAGTCTGCATTGAATCCTTTACGAACTAATGGATGTAAACAAATAGCACGTCCACCCCCTAAAATGGGCTGGAACGCCTGTATGCCTAATCTATGC